GAAAAGTCATACAAAGTTATATACAAATCACTACCCCCTTTTTTGTATTTCCTTAATTTATTTCCTTAATTGAATTTCGGTTGATTAAGACGAAGTTCCTTAAAAACCTCTGCCTTCTTTAAAATATCCTGAACAGTTTCTGTAGGTTGAGCCCCTTTTTCAAGGAAATATAAAATAGCAGGAACATTTAAATAAGTTTGATTCTTTATCGGATCATAAAAACCCACTTTCTGAAGATCTTTTCCTTCTCTTCGGGATCGAACATCAATTGCAACGATTCGATAGACGGCTCATTGGGATAGATGTAGATGAACAACACCCCCCCTAGAAACGTATAGGAAGCTTTCTCCTCGTACGGCTCGAGAAAAATGATTGATTCTAAGTTTTGTCTCTGTATGGAATTCTATCTAAGAAATGACAACTGGATCCATAAAATGATCAAAGCAATTAAAGATCTAAGTCTTTTTTTCTTCGTTCTTCCTTAAAATGAAAAAGAAACCATTCATACTCTCATAACTCAAGTTGGATAACTTTCAAACAGTTCAAAGGAAAATCTTTCGGCACTTTCATTTATTGAGCGGTCTTTCCTCCTTTTTTGTTTGTCTCGTTTAAAATCGGATTCTTCAGTCTGATCCAGTTATTAAGACAATTAAAAAGGTGTTTCCTTGTTCTGGGATCCTTTATCTTTGTTTTATTTTTAATCATTGGGTTTAGACATTACTTCGGTGCTTTTTAATCCTTTCAAAATGGCAGCAACATACCCTTTTTGCGATTTTTATGAAAGAATCCTACAAGATGATGGATTCCCTCGTGAAACACTTTGGATCGAAAAAGTTTGATCAATTCCAATAAATTTTTTCATTTTAAACTTGCTCGAATTGGATTCTTTCGATTTCCATACCTAAGATATATTTACGAAGTTGTTTCAATTTTTTTATTGATTGGCATTAACCCTAGACCCTTGCCCCGAGAAATAAATTAATACTTTCTACTCGAGCTCCATCATGGACTATTTACATTCCAAGACAACAAAAAACGAGGGGTTCTAGTGAAACAGAACCCATGATGTCGAGCTAAGAGCACCTTCATTCCTACAAAAAATGGTGGATGTACAAATCCACAACGGATCGTGTCCTTCAAGTCGCACGTTGCTTTCTACCACATCGTTTCAAACGAAGTTTTACCATAACATTCCTCTAAGAACCGGTATGGAATTGATTCAATTATGGAATCATGAATAGTCATTGGTTGGGCTGATGTATAAACACCATAATCTAAAGTATTTTCTATATCTTATATATCTATAGTCTATAGATATAAATAATACTATAGATATAGGTGGATAAATATTTTTCTGAAGAAGTCTTAGTAAGACCCCATCGCTAATATTAAATTGTCTAACATTATAATATTAATTAATAAATATATATAATAAATAATTTATTTATATAAATAAAATAAGACGAATAAACGAATTCTTTTTGATTCTGCATCTTCACGTGACTTAATAGGAGAGAAAGATTCAGCTTCTAAGGAATGATTTAAACTATTTCTCTTTCGAAATTTAGAATCAATTTCTAAAGTTCCCCTCTCGACATCATTATTCCAAGAAAATTTGATAGTTAAAAATAACTTTTGATCATCTGATTGATAAAATCCAAAGAATGGGAAGGGTTTCGTATCTATCAATTCGATCAAATAGACTGAGCAATTGTCACTGTTTATAGATATTGAAATGAACGCCTTCCCATCACTGATTAACTCCTATCTACCCCATTCTATGGGACTGATGCAGCATAAATCAAAAGAAGGGGATGTCCTAGTCTTTTTTATTTTTACGAAATGCGAGCTGTCTGGGCACAAAGCCAAACAAGCCCAGATTAAGTCCAGTTTTTGCCCCTTTTTTTCTATTTTAGCCTACCTCATTGATTAAGAATTAAGAGACTTAGTGAATTGAATTAGTACCAAAAACCCCCTCTTGGCGAAAAGTCAAGAAATCTACAAAAAAGACAATTGAATCTAATTAGGCTAATTTAGGGGGTAGAGAATATGAGATAGGGAATATGGATTCTTTCGTATCTCGATTCAGTTTTTGAAAAAAAAAAACGATTCATCGAAGAAAAAAATCAGAAACAACAATCACATTCCAGCTAACATTTCGATTTTAAACAGAACATTGTTAAAAAAGCAATCTATATTGTCAGAGAATATATATGTTCTGGGACGGAAGGATTCGAACCTCCGAATAGCGGGACCAAAACCCGTTGCCTTACCACTTGGCCACGCCCCATTTAGATTTCTATGCGATACTAATAAAGTATATTGCTGGTTTTGTTTGTTTGTCAACTCTAGCCCAAATATCTATAGAATCGATTAGATTGGTATTCGGATTTTTCTATGTTTTTGGTATGTGTAGATATAGAATTCAACTTAATTTATTGATCATTACATATAATTCAATTAAGATATTGTATGAAAATATTATTTTTTCGATTCTCCT